GGAGCTAAGACCATTCCAATGCTCCCTTCCGCCATGCATAAACTAAACCAACAATTAAGATAAGCACGAAAATGAAAGCTTCTATAAATACAGATACGCCCAATACATCAAAACTCATTGCCCATGGATAAAGAAAAACCGTTTCAACATCAAAAACAACAAAAACTAGAGCAAACATATAATAACGAATTCTAAATTGTAACCAAGCGTTGCCCATTGGTTCTATACCCGATTCATAACTAGAAAGTTTCTCCGGCCCTTTCCTAATCGGGGCTAAAATCCCAGAAATTAAAAATGCCAAAATAGGAATAAAACTTGATATTATTAGAAATGCCCAAAAAATATCATATTCGTAAAGCAAAAACATAGACGCACTCCTATGAACGTGGAAAGTATATCGGATTGGTTGATTCGAATTGAAGTTCTAAAGTCATTGATAACTAGTTAGTCAAAACAACAATTTATTTTGACCAAACCATCTAGTTTCCTTTGATTATTGCAGGGCATATCTCATTTCAAGATTTATCGACTGACTTGATCGGGATCCTATTTCCAGTCTACTTAATTTTTTTAGTTCAATTTTCTTTAATTGCTTTAGTTAGTATAACTCTAGATGTTAGACTTAGACAAATTTTCTTGTTTTTGCCTAGGATTCTTCCTAAAGCCTAAAGAAAGCAAATAGAATTCTTATTTTGTGTTTAAAATTTTTGAATTTATTATTTTTTTGATATTCTTTTGATTATTTGAATTTTCTTTATAAAAATGCGAGTTCGGAATTTGGATTTTTTAGGAATAGAGTCGAAAGTTTTTTCTTAGTAATTTAGAATAGAACAAGTATTCAAATGTAAGAGAATGGGTAGGTATCTGGGGATTTCGAATATCTTAGTGTTGGTATATTCCGTTTATCAGATCTGGATGGGGTGGGGTTTTCTCTTGATTGAATACAGAAAAAGAAGACCACCCCCCCTTGTTTTGGTGTGCTTCGCCGGGTCTTGGTAAGGTATACCAAAGAAAAGGAGTATCGCTAGCTTAACCCCTTGATTGTGGGCAGAAAAATGCATATGGAATTTCCCTTCGACAATTAATGACGAAGGGTTGGTTTGTTTGGAAAAAGATCGATTCGATTCCTTGAAATATGATATGTTTTTTCGGTTTTCTGTTCTGCTTTAAATGATTCCCGTGAGTGAGTTTCTAGGACAAATTTTGTTTCGATGAACCAACCGGTCAGTTATAAGCAACAAACAAGAATGAAGAAATCAAAATTATACAATTTTTTATTTCAAATGAAAATTTGGAATTTTATTCATTTTTTTTATAGGGCTCTAGGGCTATACGGACTCGAACCGTAGACCTTCTCGGTAAAACAGATCAAGCTTATTATTATCAAAATGATCTGAACTGTTTCAAAGACCCAACATGCATTTTTTTTTGCATTGGGCTCTTTCATTAACTGATAGAAATATCAGCCAATCTGCCATATTTTTTCTTGACAGAAAAATAAGATAAGGAGATGGCTCCATGTGCTCTGATTCATTATTTGGGATTCTAATTCAGAGCACTACCAAAGTGTTTCAAAGGTGAAGTTATTTTGACGTAGGTCTGCCTTTGGCCTAGAATTTTAAGTTAAATGAAGTCTCTATCGTTCGGCTTAAAAAATCCAATATGAAACTTCATACACCTTCAAGTTCATAGGACGAAAAGAGATTTTTTGAGGGCCTTATACTCATTATGCCTAGCATTGAATATACTGCTATTCACCTTATCAATATCTCAAGGCGGAGCCTGTTTGGTACCTACAAAGGGCACTCAAATAGGACCGAACCTCTCGTCAGGCTATTGTTCTCTTTTCTCTTAAAGTTATTATGGAGTAAGACATCGATTTCTCAATAAGATCCATTTTTTGGATTGTATGGTGGATTCCCCTGAAAAACATTGGCGCGCGTGTAAACGAGGTGCTCTACCAACTGAGCTATAGCCCTTAGTGCTTGTGATGCATATTTTATCATGTATATAATTTGTTGTCAAGATCAATATTCTATGATCCAACATCCGAAATTTTTGAGTGGTATTGGTTCGATTATTGTTGCTTATAAGGAATATGATATTTATAATCCATCGATAGGATGGGTTCCATTTGGTTCTCTTTAGGATAATAAGTGACCTACTTAACTCAGTGGTTAGAGTATCGCTTTCATACGGCGGGAGTCATTGGTTCAAATCCAATAGTAGGTAGAACTTATTAGATACCGGAGTCAACGGTATCTAATAAGTTTTTTGTCCCACCCTTATTTTTATAGATTTTTTATTTATTTCATTTTTGAATTGCGTTGTATCTAAATTGGATTCTGCTTGATTGGATTATGTCGAGTGAATCCAATCAAAATAGGGTTTAGAAACAGAACCTCTTTTGATTATTTGAACGCACCAACTAGTTATGAAATTGCATTGACAGCCTCGACTCTTGTCCTAGCTCGTCGAAGAGCTAGATTTGCCTCAATTA